TTTGACCACTATAATTTTGAAAATGAACATTGAAATGTCCCTCAAAAGTAAGTAAATAGATCCGAAACATATAAAATGCGGTTAATCCTGCTGTAGAACAAGCTATTATTGCGAAAATAGGTGAATACAACCAACTAGCATTAAGAATTTCATCTTTGGACCAAAAACAAGCAAGGGGGGGAATACCACAAAGAGAAAGTGTACCTACTAAAAAAGCATTTTTTGTAATTGGTACATGCTTTTTTAAACCTCCCATAAGAACCATATTCTGACTTTTATCTGGAGAATATCCAACAATAGCTTCCATTGAATGAATAATAGATCCGGATCCTAAAAACAACAATGCTTTCGAATAAGCATGAGTAATCAAATGAAATAAAGCGGCTCGATAAGACCCCATACCTAGAGCTAACATCATATAACCCAATTGAGACATTGTAGAATAAGCTAAACCTCTTTTAATATCTTTTTGAGCAAGAGCTAAAGTAGCTCCTAATAATACTGTTATTATACCTATTAAAGATATGAAATTCATTATGTAAGGTATGATTATAAAAAGAGGAAGAAGTCGAGCTACAAGAAAAATGCCCGCTGCTACCATAGTAGCGGCATGTATAAGAGCCGAAATAGGAGTAGGGCCTTCCATGGCATCAGGTAACCATACATGAAAGGGGAATTGTGCCGATTTAGCAACTGCACCGGCAAATAAAAGAAAGGCACACAAAGTAAGAAATAAAAAAGGAACCTCATTATTAGAAATCAAGTTATTGAATATTTGGAACAAATCCCGAAATTCAAAACTACCGGTTATCCAATAAAGACCTAAAATTCCTAATAATAAACCAAAATCGCCTACACGATTCGTTACAAACGCTTTTTGGCAAGCAGTCGCCGCACTAGGTCGTGTGAACCAAAAACCTATTAATAGATAAGAACACATTCCAACTAATTCCCAAAAAATATAAATTTGGATCAAATTCGAACTAGTAACTAATCCCAACATGGAAGTATTGAAAAAACTCATAGAAGCAAAAAATCGCAAATATCCTTGATCATGAGACATATAATTGTCACTATAAAAAAGAACCAAAATTCCAACAGTAGTAATTAATATTAACATAATAAAAGTAAGTGGATCGATTAAGTGACCGAACTCTAAAGAAAAATCATTATTAATGGTCCAAGACCATACATATTGATAGATAAAACTTCTATTTATTTGCTGAATAGATAGATAGACCGAAAGTATCATAACTATACTTAACAATAAAATACTAGGAAAAGCCCACATACGGCGAAGATTTTTTGTTGCCGTTGGAAAAAGGAGAAGTCCCACTCCTATTAACATAGGAACTGGAAGTGGAATGAAGGGGATAATCCATGAATATTGATATGTATATTCCATAAAAAAACCTTTTTATTTTTAATTAATTCTTTCTAATTCACCGGCTCTTATATCTTTTTATAGGTTCAATAAAAAATCAAGATATGGAAAACTTAAATAGACTTTTCTATTCCTAATTATTCTGAATCTTTCTTCTTTACCCAATACTTCAAATATTCAAATCAAGAAGTTCGAATTGGTCAAATGATATGAATATGATCAAGTTACTATTTATATTTAAAGTGAAATAACACACTAATTCATTTTATTAATATTGAATATTAAGTAAGATTTTTAGGAAAATGCAGAAAAAAATTCAATTATTATTACGTATTACGATAATTTATATCCATAGAGCAAATAATTATACCAAAGTAGAGTAGTTAATACATTACTTTATTTTGATATAAATAATAGGATGATCCATATCAAAACTGGCCCCCCAAAAAAAGAACTAGTTCGTTTATTCATAATCATTAACTAATTCATGGTAGAACTTATTATTTTCCATTCGAATAAAAGACATTTCTTTTTCTTTGTAGAAAACGCTAGAATATCCCACACTTTTGTTTCAATACCAGGGAGAAGAAATAGACTTAAAAGAAAAGACGAAATTACTAAGATGACTTTTAGAAAATCATGTATCCTTTGATTAACTACTAGTTTAATTCGAATTTTAAAATCAAAAAAATGTGTACTCGCTCTTTTCTTTTTCTTTTGAGCTTGACCAACTAATAAAAAACTACAGTAATTTAAAGAATTTGGAATTTGTTAGGTAAGGATTGGTTTTTTTGAACTTTTTTTTTTGGTGTATTTTGTTACATGTATAAATAGAGCATGACGAAAATAGACAGAGATATAAAAAAAAAGAAAAAATGGAATTGTTTGACCAATAGATGTCTTTCACATTCAACTAGAGAAATGAATAACTTTTTCAAATTTTTCATGGCAGTTCCAAAAAAACGTACTTCTATCTCAAAAAAACGTATTCGTAAAAACATTTGGAAAAGGAAGGTATATTGGGCAGCGTTGAAAGCTTTTTCCTTAGCGAAGTCTCTTTCTACCGGGAATTCAAAAAGCTTTTTTGTGCGACAATTAAATAGTCAAACACTCGAT